TTCATGAATCTAAGTGGAATAAGCAAAGTGGATTCCTTGTTGGTTAGTCGAGTTCCAATGAAAACCACACAATTGAAGGAAATGTCCGAATTTGCTATTTAGAAAATCAATAAACTAAGGTTTTGTCGTTCTAGATATCGGATTCAACGGAAACAATTACAGCAGTAGGGGGGGGGAAATCAAAAAACAAGTCGAGCAAAATTATACAAAGTTATATATAAGTTGCTACCCCCCCCTTAGTCTTTCTTTAATTGAATTTCGTTTGATTAGACGGAAGTTACTTAAAAACTTCCGCTTTCTTTAAAAGATTCTGAACAGTTCCTGTGGGTTGAGCACCTTTTTCAAGGAAATATAGAATAAGAGGAACGTTTAAATAAGTTTGATTCTTCATTGGATCATAAAACCCCACTTTTCTAAGATCTTTTCCTTCTCTTCGGCATCGAACATCAATTGCAACGATTCGATAGACGGCTCATTGGGATAAATGTAGATGACCAACACCCCCCCTAGAACCGTATAGGAAGTTTTCTCCTCGTACGGCTCGAGAAAAATGATTTGCTTCGAAGTTTTGTCTATGTATGCAATTCTAATAAATTAAATGACAAATGGGCCTAGAAAATCAATTAGACTCTGATTTCAGTCTTTTTTCCTTCCTGAAAATGAAAAAGAAACCATTCGTACTCATAACTCAAGTTGGATAACTCTCAAATAGCTCAAAGGAAAAATCTTTAGTCACTTTCATTTATTGAGTGGTCTTTAACCCCTTTTGTTTTGTTTGTCTTTTGTCTCGTTTCAAATTCTATTTGGATTCTTTAGTCTGATCCAATTAGTGAGACTATCGAGACAATTAAAAAGGTCTTTCCTTGTTCTTAGATCCTTTATCCTTATTTTAAATCATTGGGTTTAGACATTACTTCGGTGCTTCTTAATCCTTTCAAAGTGGCAGCAACATACCCCTTTTTTGATTTCTTTCTATCAAAGAATCCTACGGACAGTTGATTCACGTGTGATACACTTTGAATCGAAAAAGTTTGCTAAATTCTAACAAGTCTTGCTTTTGAATTGGAAACTTGCTCGAATTGGATCCTTTCGATTTCTATATATGGAAGATACGTTTACGAAGTTGTTCCGATTAATTGGCATTAACCCTAGATCCTTGCCCCCGAGAAATTAATTAATCCTTTCTACTCGAGCTTCATCGTGGACTATTTACAACCCAACAAAAAATCGAGTGTAACAGAACAAACAATGTCGAGCCAAGAGCACTCTCATCCTTAGATAAATCGAAAATGGTGGATGGAAAAATCCACAACGGATCGTGTCCTTCAAGTCGCACGTTGCTTTCTACCACATCGTTTCAAACGAAGTTTTAACATAATATTCCTCTAATTTGGAACCGGTATGGAATTGATTCAATTATGGAATCATGAATAGTCATTGGTTCAGTTGTACATAGACATCGTAATCTAGGCTTTTTCTTCTATATATGATAATATGATATGAAACGATTTTTCTGAAAAAGTCTTAGCAAGACAGCATCTTTCACATACATAAATAATATATATATAATATAGATAATAGCAAGAAATCGAAATATATAAACGAATAACTCTTTTAATCTGCATCTTCAAGTGACTCAACAGGATAGATTAAACGATTTCCTACTTTTTGAGTACCAAATAAAGATTCCACTTACAAGCAATCATTAAAAATATTTAATAAAAATAGTTCTAATTGAAATTGAAAAAGTTTCCTATTTAGACATCATTATTTAATTTGAAGAAAATTGGACAATAAGCATGACGTTTGATCTTCATAGGAAGATAAGTCTTTCTTTTTGAATTGACTCATCACTTTTAAATAGATAAAAGAAAAACGAAATCCAATTTTTTTTCATGAGATGGATAAAAAAATGATCTAAGTTCAGATTTGAATCTTTATTCTTTTCATCTGATTACGAAAATCAAATTACGAAAATCAAAAAAATAAGGAGGGTTTTTCGTATCTATCAGATAGACTGAAGAGTTGTCACTGTTATAGATATTCTATTCTATAATATAGAATTTAAATAATTTAAGGTATCAAAAATCTTTTTCACAAAAACCGAAAAATTATTGTCATTGAAATAGAACGATACATACCATATAAGCGAAATATTTCCTCATTTTATATATTTTAGATGATATATATTTATAGATTTTGTTTAACATGGGATTAAGTAATATTTCACAATAATCGACTCTTATCATAAAGTGAATAAAAGGGTGATAGGGGAAATCACCCCTGCCTCAATTGTTCTGTAGATTTCCAATTTTTACTTAGAACCAAACACGAAATACCTAAATAAAATGAGATTCAAAGAAAATATATCGGCTCCATAACATATTTCTATATGATATGTAACTTGATCGTTTGTTAATGAGATTCGAACAGACACAGATATTAAAATAAATACGGATTTACTCCTATCCACTGACTTACTTCTTTTTATAGTCATAATGGAGCATAAAAAAATGGATATGTACTGGGACGGAAGGATTCGAACCTCCGAATGGCGGGACCAAAACCCGTTGCCTTACCACTTGGCCACGCCCCATTTCAATTTCTAATCTACACTAAGAAACAATAATATTGGTATTGGTTGTTTGTCAACTCCAGTCCAAATATCTATATATCTATAGAATAGATTGGTACTAGGATTTTGATACATATAGATATAGAATTCAACTTAATTTATTGATCATTACATAGAATTCAATTAAGATATTGTATGAAAGTATGATTTCTTCTATTCTCCTTTGAGAATTGGAGGATTTTTGATTGGGTGGGTTCAAAGAAAAAGAAGGATTTTTTGTCTACCTTACTTACTTTCTTCCCTGTTCCTTATATCAAAAACTCAATCAAAATGCAATTATCTCCAAGAACAAAATGTCTGTTATGCTTAATATCGTTAGTTTGATCTGTATTAATTCTGCCCTTTATTCGAGTAGTTTTTTCTTCGGCAAATTGCCTGAAGCGTATGCTTTTTTGAATCCAATCGTAGATGTTATGCCAGTCATACCTGTACTTTTTTTTCTCTTAGCTTTTGTTTGGCAAGCTGCTGTAAGTTTTCGATGAGATCCTTAATAATAATATCTTAGAAAATGCATGATTTCTTCGAGAAAAATTCTAACAATTGAGAAAATCAGATAAGTTTTAGAGTATGAATCCTAGATTAGCACACTGAAATTCTTGGATAGTCGCCATAAATCCGGCTTACCCCCATTTCCTCATTTTTGACCCCCTTTCCAGTGAAAGACCCTAACCCCATTAGGGTCTCCCACAATATCGAATTTGGATATGAAAGAAGTTTTTGATAATGAAAAACAAATGAATTTGTGACAATTCATGAAAAAAAACCTGATTTCGTGGTGTCAAAATAGGATATGTGGTAGAAAAATGGAAGATCTATTCTCTTTTTTTTTCCAAAAAATCATCTTGGAGATTGTGTAATGCTTACTCTGAAACTCTTCGTTTATACCGTAGTAATATTTTTTGTTTCTCTCTTTATCTTTGGATTCCTATCTAATGATCCGGGGCGTAATCCTGGACGTGAAGAATAAAATCCAAAAGGTTTTCCTTGGGAAATTTTCCAATTTTCTTAGGATTTTATCTATTCCACACGCTTAACTAAGATTTTCAAAATTGAAAAATAAAATAAAGCAAGTCATTAACGGAAACGGAAAGAGAGGGATTCGAACCCTCGGTACAAATAACTCGTACAACGGATTAGCAATCCGACGCTTTAGTCCACTCAGCCATCTCTCCCAATTGCAAAAGATAATTACTACATTACACATAATGTAAGGAGTCTTTCTCTCTCTTTTTTCTCTATTCTAAACTAAAAGAGGGGCTCGAGCCCGCCACTAATCGAACTAAAGAAAAATAAGGAAGACCTCCTTGTGTTGATTTTGTTCGAAAGGCCCTTGTTATTCTGATGGCCTGGCCTGGTCAGTACCTAGCCGGGCCTTTTTTTTTTGTTCTAACGAATTATAGATAAATAATGATTTATCTGATATCTGATTTGAAAACACAAATATTTTTTTATTATATTATTATATTCAAGCAACAACAAAAAGAATAAAAACTGTTTCCATTTTTTTTCTTGTTATATTTTATTTCATTTTCCGAACTAAAAAAGAAACTATAGATTCTGGACAATGCATTTTTCTGTTATGATTGTAGTGTTTTTTTTGATCCGTATCTATCTTCTTTCAGCAAAAAAGAAAACTTTAGTTATTTAATTTCAATTAAATGAAGCCTCTTTTCCGAATCTGATTAAATTTTTATCTACCCACGAAAAAGTTCAACACTCTAAGTTTGATGATTCTTTAATGATCCTATCTTGATCATGCTCAATTATCTTGTTCGACAAAAGCTCCATTTGTATACAATAATCATATTGTAGCGGGTATAGTTTAGTGGTAAAAGTGTGATTCGTTCTATTAGCCCTTTAATAGTTAAAGGGTCTTTCGGTTTTATTCATATTCCGATCAAAAACTTTATTTCTTAAAAGGATTTAATCCTTTACCTCTCAATGATAAAGTCGAGAAAAAAATACACATTCTCGTGATTTGTATCCATGAGTCACTTATAAATTGAAAAGTTGGATTATGAAATTGCGAAACATAATTTTTGAATTGGATCAAGACTTCCAATTGAATAAGTATGAGTAAAGGATCCATGGCTGAAGATAAAAAGTCAATTTCCAATCGTAACTAAATCTTCCATTTTTTTTGGATGTCTAAAGAAAGAAATTGAAGCAAAATAGCTATTCAACGATGTCTTTGGTTTACTAGAGACATCGCCATATTGTTTTAGCTCGGTGGAAACAAAATCCTTTTCCTTAGGATCCTCTCAAATAGAAATAGAGAACGAAGTAACTAGAAAGATTGTTAGAATCACCTTCTTCTAGAAGGATCATCTAGAAAGCAATTCATTTTGTTTGTATTCAGACAAAA